ATGTATCTTTTAGTTTTATTTTTTCCTTTAATTGGAGCAGTGATAACTAGTTGTTTTGGGAGAAAAATTGGAGAAAGGGGAGCTGGGGTTTTAACTTCTGGTTGTTTAATTATTGGTTTGTCTTATTCTTTTTTAGTTGGGGTTGAAATTTTATTTAACTCAACTGTAACATATCTTAAATTATGAAAGTGGTTTGATTCTGGGTTGTTCCTTGTTTTTTTTGGGTTGCAATTTGACTGTTTAGTTGTTGTTATGTTATTTGTGGTTTTTCTTGTCTCTACTTTAGTTCATATTTTTTCTATTGCTTATATGCGAGGAGATCCCCACATTCCTCGATTTATGGCATATCTTTCTTTATTTACTTTTTTAATGGTTTTGTTAGTTACAAGTGATAATTTTCTTCAGTTATTTATTGGATGAGAAGGTGTTGGTCTTTGTTCTTATTTATTGATTAATTTTTGATTAACAAGATTAGAAGCAAATCGGGCTGCAATTAAAGCTATGTTGATAAATAGAATTGGTGATATTGGGTTACTTGTCGCTATGTTTTTTGTTTGAAATACTTTTGGGTCTTTTGATTTTTCTTCTCTTTTTAATCTTGTGTCTTTTTCTAATGAAATTTTTTTTATTTGTTTATTTTTATTTTTTGGGGTTATGGGTAAATCTGCTCAATTAGGGTTACATACTTGATTACCGGATGCAATGGAAGGTTCTTGGGCCTTTTAATTAAATAATTAATTAAAAAATCTACTATATACAGGAAAAACAAAATTTTGTTTACTTGTGGGCGATAAATGTTTGTTTTGCTGCTTAAGAGACTTTATGTGGTCTATTTCTTTTTATTTGATTAAAGCTTTTATTGTTATTATTCCTTTACTTGTTGCTGTAGCGTTTTTAACTTTAGCAGAACGAAAAGTTTTAGGGTATATACAAATAAGAAAGGGACCGAATGTTGTTGGGGGGGGGTTATTGCAGCCTTTTGCTGATGGTATAAAATTATTTCTTAAAGAAATGGTTTTGCCTCATCAAGCAAGTGGTTTTGTTTATTTTTTTGCTCCAGTGGTTTCTTTTACATTGGCTTTTCTTGTTTGGGGCTTACTTCCTTATGATTATGGGGTTGGTATAAGTGATTTTAAAATTAGTCTTTTATGAATTTTAGCTCTTTCTTCTATTACTGTTTATGCTGTTTTAATGTCTGGGTGGGGAAGTCGTTCTAAATATGCTTTTTTGGGAGCTGTTCGTGCTGCAGCACAAATGATTAGTTATGAGGTTTCTATTGGTTTACTTCTTATTTCTGTTCTTTTGTGTGTCGGTTCTTTGGCTTTAAATAAAATTGTTTTAGCTCAAAGTTTTATTTGGTTTTTTATTCCTTTTTTTCCTGTTGTGATAATGTTTTTTGTTTCTGTTTTAGCAGAAACAAATCGTGCTCCTTTTGATTTGACAGAGGGAGAGTCGGAATTAGTTTCTGGTTATAATGTTGAATATGCTTCTATGTCTTTTGCGTTATTTTTTTTAGCAGAATATGCACATATTATTTTTATGAGTTGTTTAACTATTCTTTTATTTTTTGGGGGGTGGTCTTTTTTACCTTTTGGTTTGAAGACGGTTATTATTGTTTGGTTTTTTTTATGGACACGAGTGTCATTCCCTAGAATCCGGTATGATCAATTAATGATTTTATTATGAAAGGGGTATTTGCCTTTGAGTTTAGGGGTTGTTCTTTTTGTAGCGAGTGTTTTATTTTCCTTTAATGGCCCTCCTCCAATTTAATTATGTTATTAAATAAAATAATTAATGCCACTACGAAAAGAAAACCCTATTTTACATCCTATTAATGGGTTTTTAGTAGATTTAGCCTCTCCTTCAAATATAAGTTATTTTTGAAATTTTGGGTCTTTATTGGGGTTTTGTTTAGTTTTACAAATTATTACTGGGTGTTTTTTGTCTATGCATTATTGTTCTGATACTTCTTTAGCTTTTATTTCTATTGGTCATATAATGCGAGATGTTAATTATGGGTTTTTATTAAGATATCTCCATGAAAATGGGGCTTCTTTATTTTTTTTTTGTCTTTATGTTCATGTTGGGCGAGGTTTGTATTATGGGGGATATTTAAAAATTCATGTTTGAAGTGTTGGAGTTGTGATCCTTTTATTAACTATGGCCACTGCTTTTATGGGTTATGTTTTACCTTGGGGACAAATGTCTTTTTGGGGAGCAACTGTTATAACAAATTTATTGTCTGCAATACCTTATTTTGGAGTAGATATTGTTCAATGGGTTTGAGGAGGTTTTAGTGTTTCTGGGGCGACGTTGAATCGGTTTTTTAGTTTACATTTTTTATTTCCTTTTGTTTTAGTTTTTTTAGTTGGTCTTCATTTGGTTTATTTACATGTAAGTGGGTCGAATAATCCTATGGGCTTTAGTTCTTCAACTGATAACGTTTTATTTCATACTTTTTATACTTCCAAAGATCTTTTTGGGCTTTTTATTCTTTGTTTTGTTTTTTGTGTTTTTGTTTTTTTTATGCCAAATTATTTAGGGGACTCGGAAAATTTTATTCAAGCTAATTCTTTAGTTACTCCGGTTCATATTCAACCAGAGTGGTATTTCTTATTTGCTTATGCAATATTACGCTCTATCCCAAATAAATTAGGAGGGGTTGTTGCAATGTTTTGTAGTATTTTAATATTATTTTTATTACCAATTTTACATAAAAGTGTTTTAAAAGGGTTATACTTTCGTCCTTTAGGGCGTGTTCTTTTTTGATTTTTAATAGCTGGCTTTGGTCTTTTAACTTGAATTGGCGCACAAGTAGTAGAAGAGCCTTTTATTAAAATTGGTCAAATACTTTCTTTTCTTTATTTTTTTTATTTTATAGTTATTATGCCTCTTTTTGGTTTTTTAGAAAATCAGCTATTAAAAAAAAATTAATGAAATTATTTTTTTAGGTAGTTTTGTTTTAAGTCTGGTGGTTTTAAGTCTTTGTGGTTTTCTTTTAAAATTTTCTTTTTGTTTTTTATTGTTTTTTTTTGGGTTTTATTTTTTTGAATTGCAATGAGCACAGTTTTTTGTTTTAATTGGGTTTTTTGCTGTTTTACTTTTACTGGGACCAAAAAAAGAAGAACAAATGGAGGTTCCTGTTTTATGTGTAATTGTTGTTTTTGGGGTTTTTTGTTTAATTTCTTCAAACAATTGGCTTTCTATTTATTTATCAATAGAGCTTTTTACTCTTTGTTTTTTTATTCTAATCGCTCAAGGGTCTAGTTATAGTGCAGAAGCAGGGTTAAAATATTTTGTTTTAGGTGCTCTTTCTTCCGGTTTGTTTTTATTTGGGTGTGCTTTATTGTGTGGAGTTGGGGGCAGTGTGTATTTTTCTTATATAGAATTACTTTTTAATTCTAAACTAAATGTTTCTGATGTTTGTATGCCAATTGGTTATCTTTTAATTATTGTAGCTCTTTTTTTTAAGCTTTTTATTGCTCCTTTTCATATGTGAGCACCAGATGTTTATGAGGGAGCCCCTACAAAAATAGTTGTGTTATTGGCTGTTGTGCCTAAAATTGGTGTTTTTTCTCTCTTAATTTCCATTGGTCTGCCTGTGGGGCTTTTATTAATTGGAGTTCTTTTTTCTTTACTCGTTGGCGCCTTAGGCGCTTTAAATCAGACCAAAATAAAACGATTATTAGCTTATAGTGGGATTGGTCATATGGGTTTTATTTTGTGGGGCTTAGAAAATGGTACTTTTGAAAGTTTACAAGCAAGTTTGATTTATCTTTTTATATATGTGATTATGACTATTTGTGTTTTTTCTCTTGTATTAAGTTTTAATGTTTATAAAAGTTTATTGGTTGAATTTAGTGGGCTCTCTCGGTATTTGCCTTTGTTTTCAATTACTTTCGGGATTGTTTTGTTTTCTATGGCAGGGATCCCTCCTTTTGCTGGGTTTTTAGGAAAGTGGGTTGTTTTATTATCCGGAGTTCTTTCTAAGTCTTATTTTGTGTTTTTTTTTGCGGTTTTTTGTTCTGTAATTGCTGGAGTTTATTATGTTAGATTTGTAAAAATCCTTTTTTTTCAAAAAAATTCTTCTTTTTTGGTTGTAACAAAAGTTTTAAAAAAAGAACTTAAATTAAATTTTAAAAAGATTTTTTTGATTGGTCTTTGTTTATATTTTATTCTTTTTTTTTTTTTTTGCCCACACTTAGTTTTTTTTTTAATTTCTCAAGTAGTTATGGGAGTTTTTTAAATGGAGGTCATTTCTTTTTTATTTATTTTAGGTATTCTTGGTTCTGGAGTTATGGTGGTTTCTGCATTGAATCCTGTTATTTCTCTTTTTTGATTGGTGCTCGTTTTTATTAATTCTGCTGTTTTTTTTCTTTTATTAGGGGTTGATTTTATTGCTTTAATGTTTTTACTGGTTTATGTGGGAGCGATTGCTGTTTTATTTTTATTTGTCATTATGTTATTAAACTTAACAGATTATCCTCCTGCTTTTTTAAAAGAAGAAGTAGATATGACAAATTATATACTAATAGGGTTTATTATTGGTGTGTTTTTTTTTTCTGAAATTGCTTCAAGTTGATTGGTTTTAAGTCCTTTTCGAATAGAAAATTGAGAGTTGTCTATTCCTTGATTTCTTGTTTCTTATCATAATATTGAGGCTTTAGGACAAGTTTTATATGTTGCTTGTTTTTGTTTGTTTCTTTTAGCTAGTTTTATTTTATTAGTTGCTATGATTGGTGTTCTTGTTTTAACTCAAGAAACAGAACCATTGAGTAAAAAACAAGATTTATTTATTCAAATAAATAGATAATAAATAGGCAGTCTTTTAGTCTTATTTAAATAAATAGATGTTGAGTGGTTCTTCTTATTTTGAACAATTTAATGTTTTATGATTTGTTGGTTTTTCTAACTCTACTATAATGTTATTTTTTGTAATTGTTATTGTTTTATTATTGTTAAAAGGAATCACTTTAATTCCTAAAAGATGACAATCTTTTTTTGAGTTGGCATATGGTCATTTTTATCGTGTTATAAAAGAAAATTTAAGTATTAGTGGTTTAAAATATTTTCCTTTTGTGTTTTCTCTTTTTTTTTTTTTAGTTTTTTTAAATATATTAGGTTTATGTCCTTATGTTTTTACTCCTACAACACATATAATTGTAACTCTTGGGTTTTCTTTTTCTATTGTTATTGGTGTTATTTTTTCTGGGTTATGGGAGTTTAAGAAAGATTTTATTAGTCTTTTAATGCCTAGTGGGGCTCCTTTAGTTCTTGCTCCTCTTTTGGTTTTAATAGAAACAGTAAGTTATGTTTCTCGAGCAATTTCTTTGGGGGTTCGTTTAGCAGCAAATCTTTCTGCTGGTCATCTTTTGTTTGCTATTTTAGCGGGGTTTGGTTTGGTTTTTAAAGCTGCTATTTTAATAATGGTTTTTATTACATTATTAGAAATAGCAGTGGCGATTATTCAGGCCTATGTTTTTTGTTTATTAACAATTATTTATTTAGCAGATACACTTAGTTTACATTAGTGTGTTTTTTTTGGTTTGTTTTTTTTGTTGGAGGGATTCATATTTTAGGAATTACTAGAGAAAAAAGAAGTATATTAAAAAAACGAGCTTTAGAATGGTCTTTGGCTTTTTTTTTTTTTGCTTTGGTTTTGTGAGGTGGGTTTGATTGAAAAAGTTCTTTTCAGTTTATTAATCAAGTAGAGTGAGAGGTTTTATCTGTTTTAGATTGGGGTCCGATTAGTTTTGCTGTAGATGGTGTTTCTTTGTTTTTTTTGCTTTTAACAACTTTTTTAATTCCTATTTGTGTTTTAATTAGTCATAAGTCAATACGGATTTTATTTAAGGAGTTTTTATTGTGTTTATTTTTTTTAGAGGTTTTATTAGTTGGTGTGTTTTTAGTGTTTGACCTTCTTTTATTTTATGTCTTTTTTGAGGGGGTTTTAATACCAATGTTTTTTTTGATTGGTATTTGAGGCTCTCGGGAAGAAAAAGTTCGTGCTTCTTTTTATTTTTTTTTTTTTACTTTTGCAGGGTCTGTGTTTTTTTTTTTTACAATACTTTTTTTATATCAAATAACTGGAACGATGGATTATTTTCTTTTACTTAATATGAAATTGTCTTTTAATGTTCAAAAATGAGTTTTAGTTGGGGTGTTTCTTAGTTTTGCAGTGAAACTTCCTCTTATTCCATTCCATATTTGATTGCCACAGGCACATGTTGAGGCACCAGTAGCTGGTTCTGTTATTTTAGCCGGAATTTTATTAAAACTTGGGGGTTATGGGCTTTTGCGTTTTTCAAGGCCTCTTTTTTCAGAGGGTTCTTTGTATTGATCTCCTGTTTTTATTTTTTTAAGTGTTATAGCAGTCGTTTATGGAGGTTTGATGACATGTCGTCAAATTGACTTTAAACGATTAGTTGCGTATTCTTCTGTTGCACATATGGGGCTGGTTCCTTTGAGTATTTTTACATATTTAATAGAAGGATTAATAGGAGCAGTTTTTTTAATGTTAGCGCATGGTTTTGTTAGTTCTGCTCTTTTTATTGGAGTAACTTATTTATACGATCGTCATCATACACGTTTAATAAAGTATTATAGGGGCCCGGCTTTGACAATGCCATTGTTTGTTTTTTTTATGTTGATTTTGTCTTTGTCAAATATGGGCTTTCCTTTAAGTTGTAATTTTGTTGGGGAGTTTTATTCATTACTTGCGGGGTTTAGTTATCATTGTGGAGTTGGAGGGTTAGTTGTTTTTGAGGTTCTTTTTTCTGCTGTTTATTCTCTTAGTTTGTTTAATCGTATTTCTTTTGGGCCAGGGTCAAACTATCTTCTTTTTAATAGGGATTTAAATAGACAAGAAGTTTTTGTGATGCTTCCTTTTTTAATAATAATTTTTTTAGGGGGAATTGTTCCTTTTTTTGTTGTTGATTTAATTAAAAATAGTCTTGTTTTTAGTCCAGTGAGTTAGTTTTTTTTAAGAAGTTAGTTGATATTGACATTTGGTGGCTGTTGAATGGTTGTTTTTATATTTTTGTGTGTATTGATGAAGAAGTTAACTCCTTTGGTTTTGAGAAAAAAGAGGTTGACTCCTTTGGTTTTAGGGAAAAAAAAGCTTTTGGTCTGGGTTATACATGTTAGTAGATGCGAACAGGTGAGGGTGAAATAAAAATATGCAATTGAAGGAGTTGTTTTTTTTTATTTGTTGTATTAGGTAAAAAAGGTTTAGTTCTTTTTTTCCGAAGATGCATGGTAAAACCACATTTTCACTGATACAAGGGGAAACTTTTGGCAGCAGTAGAGAGTTTTATGCAATTCATGAAAGTGAGACATAGGTAGAACATATAAACCTGTCAAATTAAGTGCCAGCAGACGCGGTGAAACTTAAGGGTTAGTTTTTTTTTAAAAAGCAGAAAGCGTGTAGAAGTAATATATTTTAAAAAGTAAATAGAATTTTTTTGGTAATTGTTGAATGTTAAGATGAAAAAAGGAATTCTTTATGTGAAAACAATTTATTTTAAATATTTTTTATGGGAAGACAAATGTATTTTTTATATGTTCTCCTCTAAGTAAAATAAAAATGTTGAATTCTTAAACACGAAGGTTCTTGGAGCAAACAGGATTAGAGACCCTGGTAGTCGAAACAGTAAATGAAATTTCTTTTGTTGGATAATAAGTTATGAAATTGCTTGAGTAGTATGATCGCAAGATTAAAATTCAAAAAACTTGGCTGTTCATTGTAAATTAGAGGAGCGTGTCGCTTAATTCGATAATCCGCGAGTTACCTTACCGAAGCTTGTTTTCAGGTGTTGCATGGCCGTCGTCAATTTATGTTTTAAACAAAAATAAATTTAATCCTATAAAGGTTGAAGTCAGGTATTATTGCCCTTATGTTTCGGGGTTAGATGCGCTACATTTTTTTTTTTTAATTTTAAAGAAAAAGTCCGGATTGTTTTTGAAAAAAAATAAGTAAGTGGAATTTAATAGTAATTGAAAAGTAGAGCGTTTCAATGAATTTACCGCAATGTTAGTACAAATTGCCCGTCGCCWCTATTGAAGTAGATAAAATAGAGTAAGTCGTAACATAGTAAGGGTGGGGGAACTGGCCCTTGGAAATAAGATTAAAAATATAAAATGTTTAGTTTCTGCTTAAGGTTTTGGAAAGTGGTTGTTTCTATATTTTTGTGTGTATTGATGGAGGTTTTGTTTTTAAAAGTTTTTTGTGATGGACCAGAGGCTTGGTCTTTAGGGTTTCAGGATGTGGGAGACCCTGTAGTTGAAGAAATTGTTTTTTTTCATGATCAGGTTTTGATTTTGTTAATTATTATTGTTGCTGTTGTTTTATGATTTATTGCAGAAGCGATAGAAAATAAGTATTATGATCGTCAATTAGTGGATGGTACTTTTTTAGAAATTGTTTGAACGATTTTTCCGGCTATTATATTAATTTTTATTGCATTACCATCTTTAAAATTGTTATATTTAATGGATGAGGTGGTGGCTCCAGTTTTAACAATTAAAGTTGTTGGACATCAATGGTATTGGTCTTATGAGTATTCGGATTATGAAGGAGAGACTTTGGGCTTTGATTCTTATATGGTTCCGACTTCGGATTTAGTTTCTGGGGGAAGTCGTTTATTAGAAGTTGATCAAAAGCTTTTAATTCCGGTTCAAACTCATACAAGATTTTTAGTTACTGGAGCAGATGTTTTACATTCTTTTGCTGTGCCTTCTTTGGGATTAAAAATAGATGCTGTCCCTGGTCGTTTAAATCAAACAGGTGTTTTTATAAAACGACCGGGGGTTTTTTTTGGTCAGTGTTCGGAAATATGTGGAGCAAACCATTCTTTTATGCCAATAGTTGTAAAAGGGGTTTCAATAAAAGAATATGTTCAATATTTGGATTTTTTAAGAAATGAAGGATAAAGTAGGACATTTAAATATTTTGTGGTTGTTTTTGTTTTAAAAGTAGTCTTGATTAGTGTTTTGATTATTTTAATTAACTTTGTAATAATATATTATTTTTATAATTTAATTAACTTTTTATTAGTGGTATTTTGTTCAATTTATTTAGTTGAAGACCTTTTATTGATGCAATATCATCCCTTTCATTTAGTTGAATTTTCTCCATGGCCTTTTGTTGGGGCGGCAGGAGCGTTTTTTCTTACTGTTGGTTCAGTGGTTTTTCTTCATTATGGATTTAGTTTTCTTTTATATTTAGGTTTAGTTGTTATTTTGGGGGTTATGTTTGTTTGATGACAAGATATTATACGAGAGTCTACATTTCAAGGTCATCATTCTTTAGTTGTAAAACAGGGTATAAAATATGGGATGCTTTTATTTATTCTTTCTGAAGTTCTTTTTTTTTTTTCTTTTTTTTGGGCTTTTTTTCATAGTAGTTTGGCGCCTGTTGTAGAATTAGGTGTTGTCTGACCTCCTAAAGGAATTTCTGTATTAAGTCCTTTTAGGGTTCCTTTAATAAACACTGCGGTGTTGTTGACTTCCGGAGTAACTGTTACAATAGCACACCATGCTATTGTTAGTGGTGATAAAACAGAGGCTCAATTGGCTTTGTTTTGAACAATCTTTTTTGGTGTTTATTTTACAATATTACAAGCAGCAGAGTATTATCAAGCTCCTTTTGCTTTGTCAGACTCTGTTTATGGAGCAATATTTTTTGTTGCAACTGGGTTTCATGGATTTCATGTAATAATAGGAACAACTTTTTTATTGGTTTGTTTATTTCGTTTATTTTCAGATCAATTTACTTCTTGTCAACATGTTGGTTTTGAAGCCGCGTGTTGGTATTGACATTTCGTGGATGTCGTGTGGTTGTTTTTGTATATTTGTGTATATTGATGAGGTTCTTAAAATTTAGTTTTTTTGCTACTAAAGGTGTGTTCGGGGTCTTAGCTATTAGTCAATAAACTTCTGTTTTACAGGTGTTGTATGGATTGAGTTTCTTGGATCTGCTTGGTAGAGAAAGCCTTGGGAGTTATGAACGAAGTGTTGTAAGAAATCCTCTTGGGGCAGAAATATTTAAATAAGTGTACTATAAATATTTAGTTGTTGTTGTTCTTTTGTTTTTATTAGGAGCTTGGGGTATTGTTTTAAATCGTGGTCATTTTATTATAATGATTGTTTCTATTGAATTAGTTTTGTTATCTACTTTCTTTTTTTTTTTAATAAATTCTAAAGAAATAGATATTTTAATAGAACAAATTTTTATGATAATGGGGTTAACAATTGCAGCGGCAGAGTCTTCTCTTGGTTTGGCTCTTTTAGTTGTATATTATCGAATTAGGGGGACAATTATTTTGAGGTCTTTTAGTTCTTTGCGAGGTTAGTGTTTAGTTTTTTTTTGTTTTTTTTTATTGTAATTGTTTTAGCTGGATTATTTTCAATAATTTCTTTTTTTATTGGGGAAAGAAGTCCGGATCGAGAGAAGGTTTCTGCGTATGAGTGTGGTTTTGTGCCATTTAGTTTTTTAGGGCGGCCTTTTTCAATCCGATTTTTTTTAATTGGTATTTTGTTTTTAATTTTTGATTTGGAGATTTCTTTTTTTTTCCCCTGATGTGTTTTATATAATATGGTTGCTCCTTTTGGGTTTTGAACAATGGTTGGCTTTTTTTTTGTATTAATTTTAGGTTTGATTTATGAGTGATTAAAGGGGGGATTAGAGTGAGAATAAAATAAAATAGAGTAAGTTGTAACATGGTAAGGGTGGGGCAACTGGCCCTTGGAAATAAAAGTTAGTTTAGAACGGCGAGGGTGGAAGTGAGAGTAGAAAAAAGAGAAAATAGAAGAACAAGTCCTGTCTAGTATGGAAATAATAGAAAATTTACACCAACTCCGGTTTCTGCTTTAATTCATGCGGCAACGATGGTTACGGCAGGTGTTTTCTTGTTAATTCGAGTGTCGCCTTTATTTGATGTTGTTCCTCTTGTGTTAATTTTTATAACAATTATTGGGGTTTTGACTGTGTTTGTTGCGGGTACAATTGGTTTAGTTCAAAATGATTTGAAAAAAATAGTGGCTTATTCTACTTGTAGTCAATTGGGGTATATGGTAGTTGCTTGTGGCCTTTCTCATTATTCAATTGGCTTATTTCATTTAATGAACCATGCTTTTTTTAAGGCTTTATTGTTTTTAAGTGCAGGGTCTTTAATTCATGCAATGGTAGATGAGCAAGATGTGAGAAAAATGGGGGGATTATTACATTTTCTTCCTTTAACTTATATTTTTTTTCTTATAGGTTCTTTTTCTTTAATGGGGCTTCCTTTTTTAACAGGGTTTTATTCAAAAGATTTAATTTTAGAGTTTGCTTTTGGGCAGTTTTATTTAATATTTGTTTATTGATTAGGGTGTTTTTCTGTTTTATTAACTGCAATATATTCTATTCGTTTAATTTATTTGTCTTTTTTGTCTAATCCTACTTTTAAATGAGCCAAAATTTATTCTCTTAAAGAAGGAGAAGGATTGCTTTTAATTCCCTTGGGCATATTAGCATTAGGAAGTATTTTTTGAGGTTATTTATGTAAAGAAGTTGTTTGGTCTTTTCAAATGGGGGTTTCCCCAGTACTTTTTTTAAAGATTAAAATTCTTCCAGTTTTATTAAGTGTGCTTGGGGGTTTTAGTGTGGTTTTTTTGTTTTATTATTTTTTTTCTAAGAAATTATTTTTTATTTTATATGTTTATGGGTTTCTTAGTTCTGCTTGACAAATTAATTTTTTTTTTAATTTTTTTTTTGTAAAAAAAATATATAAAATAGGGTCTAATGTTTTTAATTTAACTGTTGATAAAGGAGTGTTAGAGCTTGTTGGACCAAAGGGTCTTATTCAATTTTTTATTTTACAAGTTCAAAAAATAAGTAATTTACAATCTGGATTAGTTTTTAATTATGCTTTAGTTATGTTTATTGGGGTAATTGTTTTCTTTGTTATGTTGTAGAGGATTCGGTTAAAGTAAGCCATTGGCCTTCAAAGCTAAAAATATAGGTGCAAGTCCTATCTTCTCTGAAATGCCGCAATTAAATACAATAACGTTTTTGAATCAATATGGGTATACTTTTTTTCTTTTTTTTTCTTTTTTGTTTTTATTTGTGTTTATTCTTTTACCTCAAATTAAAAAAACTCTTTTTTTTAGAAAAAAAATAAATCAAAGAGATTTTTTAAAAGAGGGGGCTTTTAAAAAAGAAGCTGTTTTTATTTGGTTATAATGAAAAATACTTATTTAATTCGTTGGGTCTTTTCTACAAATCATAAAGATATTGGAACTTTATATTTAGTTTTTGGGGTAGGGGCCGGTTTAATTGGTACTGCTTTTAGTATGCTTATACGATTAGAGTTGTCTGCCCCTGGGGCTATGTTAGGAGACGATCATCTTTATAATGTAATTGTTACAGCACATGCTTTTGTTATGATTTTTTTTTTAGTTATGCCAGTTATGATAGGGGGCTTTGGGAATTGATTGGTGCCGTTATATATAGGGGCTCCAGATATGGCTTTTCCTCGATTAAATAATATTAGTTTTTGGTTGTTGCCTCCTGCTCTTTTTTTGTTATTAGGTTCTGCTTTTGTTGAACAAGGGGCAGGTACAGGATGAACGGTCTATCCTCCTCTTGCGGGGATTCAAACTCATTCTGGGGGTTCTGTTGATATGGTTATTTTTAGTCTTCATTTGGCTGGGGTTTCTTCTATTTTAGGAGCAATAAATTTTATTACGACAATTTTTAATATGCGAGCTCCTGGTGTCACTTTTAATAAAATGCCTTTATTTGTTTGGTCTATTTTAATTACAGCTTTTTTATTGCTTTTATCTTTGCCTGTTTTAGCAGGTGCTATTACGATGTTGTTAACAGATCGTAATTTTAATACTACTTTTTTTGATCCCTCTGGGGGGGGTGACCCTATTTTATTTCAACATTTATTTTGGTTTTTTGGTCACCCAGAAGTTTATATTTTAATTTTACCAGGGTTTGGTATGATATCCCAAATAATTCCAACTTTTGTTGGAAAGAAACAAATTTTTGGATATTTGGGAATGGTTTATGCCATGCTTTCAATTGGTCTTCTTGGGTTTATTGTTTGGGCCCATCATATGTTTACAGTTGGAATGGATGTGGATACAAGAGCATATTTTACTGCGGCGACGATGATTATTGCTGTTCCCACGGGGATAAAAGTTTTTAGTTGGTTAGCAACCATTTATGGGGGTGTTCTTAGATTAGATACTCCAATGCTTTGGGCGATGGGGTTTGTTTTTTTATTTACTCTTGGTGGTTTAACAGGGGTTGTTTTAGCAAATAGTTCTCTTGATATTGTTTTACATGATACATATTATGTTGTTGCACATTTTCATTATGTTCTTTCTATGGGGGCGGTTTTTGCTATTTTTGCGGGGTTTTATTATTGAATTGGGAAAATCAGTGGGTTTTGTTATAATGAGTTTTTTGGTAAAATTCATTTTTGATTAATGTTTATTGGTGTTAATTTAACTTTTTTTCCTCAACATTTTTTAGGTTTGACTGGGTTTCCAAGACGATATTCGGATTTTGCGGATGCTTTCGCTGGTTGGAATTTAATAAGTTCTTTGGGATCTGTTGTTTCGATTTTAGGTGTGATTTGGGTTTTATATATTGTTTTTGATCTTTTTGTGACAGAAGAAAAGTTTTTAGGTTGGAAAGGAGGTGTTTCTTTAGAGTGAAAACATGTTTCTCCTCCGGAATTTCATACTTATAATGAGCTGTCTTTTTTGTTTAAACGAGTTGTAAGATAGACTAAGGGTAAGTCGTCGGGCTCATCTCCCGAAAAAGTGAGTTCAAGTCTCACTCTTACAAAGAAAAATTTTTATTTGTTTATTTTAATAAATAGATAAGAAACAGATAGTGTTTTTTTATAATAAATAAAAAAGAAAAAAAAAATAAAAAGGATAGCTAAGATAAACTAAGATTAGACGATATATTTTTTGAAACGGTGGAGATTAGAGGCTGAAATAGTTATTGTTTCTAAGGGAAAGCGAGGCGGAAGTTTGAACGGAAACATCTTAATATTAAGTAAAAATCAAACGAGAGCCCGAAAGTAGCGGCGAGCGAAATTGGGGTATCATATAATAAAAAGACTACGGGTTTGTTTTATATGATAGTTGTATTAAAGGTGATCATAGATCTATACTAAACGTTAGTTTATACTGATAGTGTGAGTACTGTAAAGGAAAGCTGAAAGAGAGTTGAAAAGAGCTTGAATTTATTATTTTTAAAGCAGTTTTGAAATAACGTACCTTTTGTATAAGGGATAAAAAAGATTAATTTGGCGGATTTAAAAAGGAAGGTTAAAAGAAATTTTTATTAGTCAAAGTGCCCGAAACCAAGTGATTTAATCATAGATAGTATCAGAACAAACTGGTGGTTGTGACAAAAATCTCAGAAAATCTGTGATTGGGGGTGAAAAACTAATCGAACTTGGACATAGCTGGTTTTCTGCGAAAACTATTAAAGTAGTGTTCTTTTTTTTTTGTTTAAATTGTCATAAAATAAAAAAACAAACAAAAAAAAGTAGACAAACAAAAAATGAAAAGATTTTTTGTTAAAAGAGAGAGCTCAAATCAGAAGTTAAGGTCATTTTTCTTTTTTAGCGTTAAAAAAATAAAAATTTAGATAATAAAAAAGTAGGCTTGGAACCAGCCATCTTTGAAAAAGTGCGTAGTTGTTTATTTAAAAATTTTAAACTTTTAAAGATTTTGGTGGCTAAAATAGAACTAAAACTCTGAAAATAAAACTTATTTTGTAGCAGAATGAACTGTTTTTCAGTAGAGATTATTTTTATATGAGTAATATTAATATTATTGTTTTTCTTTAGATTACCATTTTTTGGGTAAAACAGCCTTTTAGAATATTTTTAATGAGTTTTTTTTTGAAAATATAAAATATCAGGAAAAAGAAAAAAGAGAACTGTTTTTCTAATTAAAGAAAGAGAAAAAAAAAAGAAACTTTTTTTAAGGAACTCGGCAAAGAAGGACTTCGACTGTTTACCAAAAACATAGCTTTTTGATTTTTATAAAAGGTGATACCTGCCCTGTGGTTGTATCTAAAACAAATTGGTTTTGCTTATTAATAAAGACAATTAAATGGCCGTGGTGACACTGACTGTGGTAATGTAGCGTAATCAATTGTCAATTAATTGTTGACCGGTATGAATGGTGTTACGAAAGTTTTTCTGTCTTAAAAAAAGATTTAATGAAATTGAATTTGTGGTGAAGATGCCACATTAAAATTGTAAGACGAGAAGTCCCCATGGAGCTTTACTGAAAGCTTATTTTAAAAAACTTTTTTTTTATAAGCAGGACAGTTTTGTTGGGGCGACAGTTTTTTAAAAAGTAACGAAAACGAACTATGACAAACGTTTCACTTTGAAAGTTTTTAGGAGACATTATTGGTGTGTTTTATGATCCGTTGTTTTGAATGAAAAAAATAACGAAAACAGATAAAAGTTACCCTGGGGATAACAGCGCAATAGCGTTTGAGAGTTAATTAACGACGATGTTTGCGACCTCGATGTTGAATTGCAGTGTCCTAAGGTGTAGTCACTCTTAAGGGTTGATTTGTTCAYTCATTAAAACTGTACATGATTTGAGTTAAAAGCGTGGTAACACAGCTTGGTTTCTATCTACAATATGAAGAAACATTGATATAACTATCTTCTGGTACGAAAGGATTGAAGAATTAGCGGTCCTCTTATTTTGGTAAGTTACGATCGAATTTAAGTTAATTACTGATTACTTCTTAAGTGTGAAAAAGATATTGAATTGTTTTAAATGGTTTTTTTTGGTTTGTTTTTTT